GAGATTTTCACTTCCGCTTAGGGCTTTGAAGGCTCTTGGTCTGGTGTTAACCTAAGTCTCTTAAAGGGTTAGGAGGGTGATTATGGCCGGGGTTGTTGGTAGTAGGGCTAGGGTGAGGGTGGTTGTGATGGCCAGGGGGATGGTAAGTTGGTGGGAGGGGAGGCGCCATGGTGTTGTTCCGTTTAGGTTGTTGGGGGATATAGTCAGGGTTATTGCGTAAGAGAGGCGGAGGTAAAAGTAGAGGCTTAAGAGGGCTGTAAGTGCTGCTAGGGTTGCTGTGGGTGCTAGGTCTTGTTTTGTTAATTCTTGAAGGATTAGTCATTTTGGTATGAAACCTGTGAGTGGGGGAAGTCCGCCTAGTGAGAGCAGGATCAGGGGTGTTAGGGTCGTTAGGATTGGGGCCTTGGTTCAAGAGGTTGCTAGTATGTTGATGTTTGTTGCTTTGTTTAATTTGAACACTAGGAACGTTGATGATGTCATGATGAGGTATGTTAGTAGGGTGAGTAGGGTTAGTGAGGGGGCGAATTGAAGGACTAGAAGTATTCATCCAAGGTGTGCGATTGAAGAGTAGGCGAGGATTTTTCGTAGTTGTGTTTGGTTGAGGCCGCCCCACCCGCCGATGAGGGTTGATGCAAGTCCTAGGGCAATTATTATGGTTGGGTTGTTGGGTTGAATTTGTAGTAGGAGGGCGAAGGGTGCAAGTTTTTGTCAGGTAGAGAGGATGAGGCCTGTTGTTAGGTCAAGTCCTTGTAGGACTTCTGGGAGTCATGAGTGTATTGGGGCAAGACCAATTTTTAGTGCGAGGGCGAGTAGGATCATAGTAGTTGGGACTGGGTGGGATATTTGTTGAATATTTCATTCTCCAGTTAGTCAGGCATTTGTGGTGCTGGCAAAGAGAATGGTAGCGGCTGCGGTGGCTTGGGTAAGGAAATATTTAGTTGTGGCTTCTACTGCTCGGGGGTGATGGTGGTGGGCTATTAGGGGCAGGATGGCAAGGGTGTTGATTTCAAGTCCTATTCAGGCAAGGAGTCAGTGTGAGCTTGCAAATGTAATAGTTGTTCCTAGGCCCAGGCCGAATAAAAGGGTGGCCAAGATGTGCGGGTTCATTAGTAAAGGTGGGGGTTTCACCTACATTCTTGGGGTATGGGCCCAAAAGCTTTTATTAGCTGACTTTACTAGGAAGTGGTGTAGTGGAAGCACTAAGAGTTTTGATCTCTTTGGGTAGGGTTCGAGTCCCTTCTTTCTAAGGAGTTGGGGGGACTTTAACCCCCATGGTTCACTACATCAAAGTGGCCCTTTATTTCAGGCACAGCTCCGGGCTTATAGTTGGGGAGGAAGTCCGGCGAAGGCAATGGGGAGTGCAAGGTGCCAGACTACTAGGGCTAGTGTGAGTGGGAGGAAGTTTTTTCAGGTCAGGTGTATGAGCTGGTCGTATCGAAAGCGCGGGTATGAGGCTCGAACTCATAAGAAAGCGGTGGCTAGGAGGGATGCTTTGAATATAAGGTTTATTGTTGTTAGTTCTGGGATAGTTGGGATGTGTGATGCTCCTAGGAATAGTGTAATTGATAGTGTGTTTATTAGAAGGATGTTGGTGTACTCTGCCAGGTAGAAAAGGGCGAATGGGCCTGCTGCGTATTCTACGTTGAAGCCAGAGACTAGTTCTGATTCTCCTTCGGTTAAGTCGAAAGGTGTTCGGTTTGTTTCTGCTAGTGTAGAGGTGAACCATATTGCGGCGAGGGGTCAGGCTGGGAGGATTAGTCAAATGCTTTCTTGTGTGATGTTAAAGGTTTGTAGTGTGAAGCCTCCAGAGAAGATAACGATGGTTAGTAGGATTAGCCCTAGGCTGACCTCGTATGAAATTGTTTGGGCGACGGCCCGTAGAGCTCCAATTAAGGCGTATTTTGAGTTTGAGGCTCAGCCTGAGCCTAAGATGGAGTAGACTGCGAGGCTGGAGAGGGCGAGGATAAATAGGATGCCAAGATTGAGGTCTGCTATTGGGTGGGGTAGGGGGAGTGGGGCCCATAGTGTGAGGGCAAGGGTGAGGGCTAGAATGGGGGTTAGTAGGAATAGGGCTGGGGAGGATGTTGATGGGCGGATTGGTTCTTTGATAAATAGTTTTACTCCGTCAGCTACTGGTTGAAGTAGGCCGTAGGGGCCAACGATGTTTGGGCCTTTGCGTAGTTGTATGTATCCTAGTACTTTTCGTTCCAGAAGGGTGAGGAAAGCAACGGCTAGAAGGACTGGTACGATAAGGGCTAGGGGGTTAATGATGTGGGTAATAAGTAGTTGGATCATAGTTGGGGAGAGGATTTGAACCTCTGTAGAAAGGGCTTAGGTCTTTTGCAGTAGCCGGGCTCTGCCACCCCAGCATGCCGTTATATCCGGCTTGGGAGGTATGTCCCTTTGCCCAATTTAGTTGTTTTCATTAGGTAGGGGTGAGGCGTGCTTTGAGCATGGGCCTCTTTTTTTCGGTCCTTTCGTACTAGAAAAAAACATTTCATAGATAGAAACTGACCTGGATTACTCCGGTCTGAACTCAGATCACGTAGGACTTTAATCGTTGAACAAACGAACCCTTAATAGCGGCTGCACCATTAGGATGTCCTGATCCAACATCGAGGTCGTAAACCCCCTTGTCGATATGGGCTCTAGAAGGGGATTGCGCTGTTATCCCTAGGGTAACTCGGTTCGTTGATCGGCTTTGCCGGATCTTTAGGTTAGAAGTTCTATTGCTTAGAGCTGTAGCTCTTGGCTGTAGGAGAGGTTCTCCCAGTCCACATGGGGGATTTGCATTCCCCGCGGTCGCCCCAACCAAAGACATCAGAGCAGGGTCCTTTTGGTTATGCCCTGTATCTAGGGGTGTTTAACAAAGTCTGTTTTGGTGTCTAAAGCTCCATAGGGTCTTCTCGTCTTATGGGCTTATCCCCGCTTCTGCACGGGGAGATCAATTTCATTGACTTGAAAAAGGAGACAGTTAGGCCCTCGTTGTGCCATTCATACGGGTCTTCATTTAAAAGACAAGTGATTGCGCTACCTTTGCACGGTCAAAATACCGCGGCCGTTTAACTTGTTGTCACTGGGCAGGCGGGACCTCTTATTTTTAGCTTACAAGAGGCGATGTTTTTGGTAAACAGGCGAGGCCTAGGGTGTTTGCCGAGTTCCTTCTTTTTCTTTTGGTCTTTCCTTGTGGGCACGCCAGTGTGGGCTTAACGGTTATTTTTGGGCGGTCTTCTGGTTATTTGTTAGTTGCTCATTACCCTCTTTGTTTGGGGCCGGTTAATGTTCGGTGGATTGTCCGTTCCGATGTATGTGCGTGCGAGGAGAGAGGTGTATCTCTCTTATTACTCATATTAGCATAAGTGCTTCCATGTTAGCATGGAAAAGCCTAGTTGGTGCGAGGGGGATAAGATTGGGTTATCAGGATTAAAGGGAGGTTGGTATGTTTGAGCTTTAACGCTTTCTGTTCAGGTGGCTGCTTTTAGGCCCACTAAAACATGTATCCTTAGGGCATTATGATCTTTACTCACCTCATAAAGTTGTGTCTTGTTTCAAAGGGGCTGTACCCCCTTTGACTAACTCTCTCGGTTTCTTGGGTGTCGAAGGGGTTAAGTACGGGCGAGTGGAGAAGCCGGGAGGCTGAACTTATATTCATTTTCTAGGCAACCAGCTATAACTAAGTTCGGTAGGTCTGTCACCTCTACTCTAAGCTCTTCCCACTCTTTTGCCACAGAGACGGGTTGGCCCTAAAATAGGCTGTCTTGGAGTAGCTCACTTAGTTTCGGGGTGTCAAACTATAGTGCTCTTTGCTTGGAGTTTTCTGGCTAAATCATGATGCAAAAGGTACGAGTTTTAGTCTCTGCTTTTTTTAACTTTACTGGGTTGTTTCATTTCTCTTTCAGCGTTCCCTTGCGGTACTTTTTCTATAGCTCCAGGTTCCTTTTCCGTCTCCCGTACTAAGGGGGTAGAATGGTTTAGTTGGTTTTCTAGTTCGTGTGTTTGGGGGTATTTATGATGATTGTTTTATTTTGTGTGATGGGGCTAGCTGCTTGGTTTCAGGGCGATCCGGTTTGCACGGATAACTTCTCGGTGTAAGGGAGATGCTTTTCTAGTTTAGCTACGCTCTGATTTTTCCAAGTGCACCTTCCGGTACACTTACCATGTTACGACTTGCCTCCCCTTAACGAATATTTGATATTAATTATTGGTGGTTTTGGGTTAGGAGAGGGTGACGGGCGGTGTGTGCGCGCTTTAGGGCCAGTTTCAGCAGGACGCTCTATTTTCTGCTTACTGCTAAATCCTCCTTCGGATGTACGTTTCAGTGCATCGTTCGTGTTCACTACGTTAGTGAATGTAGCCCATTTCTTCCCCTCTCATGCGCTACACCTCGACCTGACGTTTTAGGTTTTACCAATTTTGCTTACTATTAGTCCTTCATAGGGTAAGCTGACGACGGCGGTATATAGGCGGAAAAGACAAGGGAGGGTGAGGTTGAACGGGGGTTATCGGTTCTAGAACAGGCTCCTCTAGGTGGATCTTAAGCACCGCCAAGTCCTTTGGGTTTTAAGCTGATGCTCGTAGTACCCGGGCGGATAGCGGGTGTAGGGTGCTATCAATGTTTAGGGCTAGGCATAGTGGGGTATCTAATCCCAGTTTGTTTCATAGCTTTCGTGGGTTCAGGTGGTGTAAAGCCACTTTCGTAGTTGAGCTTCTTGCTTTCAAATGCGTATAACAGCCCTGAAAGTGTTCGGCTTTAGTTTGTAGTTTTTCCTTAACCACTCTTTACGCCGTGGATTATCAACTTGGGTCTCTCGTATAACCGCGGTGGCTGGCACGAGTTTTACCGACTCTTTTAGCTTTAACTAAGTCAAGTTTTCACTTATGGCTTAATGTTTATCACTGCTGAGTTCCCTTGGGGGTGTGGCTAAGCAAGGCGTCATGGGCTGAGTTGGTTGTGCCTGATACCGGCTCCTTGTTCTCAAGCAGAGAACTGTAGGGCATTTTCACAGGGGTGCGGATACTTGCATGTGTAAGTTTAGCTACAGCTGATAGTAAAGTCAGGACCAAACCTTTGTGCTTACGAGGCTTTCTAGGGCCTATCTTAACGTCTTCAGGGTTATGCTTTGATTTAAGCTACATTAGCGTGTGTAATATTATAATAGTTTGATAATTATATTTTTATGAGTGATGTTGTTGCTTAGGGCTTAAATAAGTGCTATAGATCCTAGGAGTAACAGAAAAATTTTTGATTTCATGTTTTGGGCAAACAAATACTGCTAGGGGTTTTCCTGTTTTCCGGGGGGGTTTGCAGGAGTGTTAGTGATCTCAGTAGTTTGGGGGGGTTGGGGGGGTTTAACGCCCAAGTTCCTAGAAGGGGGTGTCTTAGATATTTTAGGGGAAATTTTCATATTTTATGCTCTTGATATCATTAATGCAACTCTTGGATGTATATCTTTCCACCACGCATGATTGGGGCCCCAAGCAAGGAAATGTTCAACCTTGTTAGTTAATACCGTGTGCACTCTGAAATGTCAAGTGAAAGGAAACCAAAAAAAGAAAACCCCTTACCCCTGTGGAGTGAACGCTCGGCATGTTGGGTAACGGATCGTATGTGGTCCACCATTAACTTATGCAAGCGTCAATGAAAGTTAGGGGAATATATCAATACATGGCCCTGAAGTAGGAACCAAATGCCAGGAATAGTTCATGTAATGAAACCCCCACAGTTTCTGTCCCTGACCATCAATAAGAGTATGCATTAAGTAATCAACTGATGGTAGGTTCTTACTACATTAAAATGTTGTGTTTATTGGAATGTTGGTTTTTGGTTTGAATTTGGTTGTTGGGTTTTATGCTGTAAGTGTTAAATTTCTTTGAGGATAGCTATCATATAATTTATGGGGATGTTTCATTTAATGCTTTATGTAATTCTTTGGTTTATGTATTTGTAATGTGTTCGATATCAGTCCTAGTTAAATGGCCAGTAATGTATTTGTTACCATGAAGTATATGGTTTACATAGATTTATGGTGTAAATACATATATGTACAAAAATATTGTAAGTCAAAGAATAGTTTAGTTTAGAATCCTAGCTTTGGGAGTTAGGGGTAGGAGTTAAAATCTCCTTTCTTTGAAGCAATGGGGAGGGATTTAACCTCCGGCATCCGGTTTACAAGACCGGCGCTCTGACTCTGAGCTACCAATGCAGGATCATTTGAGGGCTTTGTTTTCTGCTCAGCCTGATAGGGGAATAAATACTAAGAATAGTGTAAAATAAAGGAGTGATGCGATTTGTCCAATAACAATGTAGGGATGTTCGACTGGGAGGCCTCCAATTCAGGTCAAGATGGCGACGTCGGCCACTAAGAGTCAGAATAGGAATTGGGTGAGGGGTCGGAACGTAAGGCTTCGTTGTTTTGAGGTGTGTAGGATGGGGGCGAGTATTAGTACGAGGATAGAGGCTAGTAAAGCAATAACTCCTCCTAACTTGTTAGGGATAGAGCGAAGAATGGCATAGGCGAATAGGAAATATCATTCTGGTTTAATGTGAGGAGGGGTGACTAAAGGGTTGGCTGGGGTAAAGTTGTCTGGGTCTCCTAGCAGGTTCGGGGAGAAAAGTGAGAGGGAGATTAGTGCGATGAGGAGTAGTGCAAATCCTAGTAGGTCTTTGTATGAAAAGTATGGGTGAAATGGAATTTTGTCTGCGTCAGAGTTTAGGCCAACTGGGTTGGTGGATCCTGTTTCGTGTAGGAAAAGAAGGTGGATTATTGTCAAGGCTGCAATGATAAAAGGGAAGAGAAAGTGGAAGGCAAAGAATCGGGTTAGGGTGGCGTTATCAACTGAGAAGCCTCCTCAGATTCATTCTACGAGGGTGCTGCCTACGTATGGTACGGCGGATAAGAGGTTTGTAATTACGGTGGCACCTCAGAAGGATATTTGGCCTCAGGGGAGAACGTACCCTACGAAAGCAGTTATTATGACTAGAAGCAGTAGGATTACGCCGATGTTTCATGTTTCTTTGTAAAGGTAGGAGCCGTAGTATAGTCCTCGGCCGATGTGCAGGTAGATGCAGATGAAAAAGAAGGATGCGCCGTTGGCGTGTAGATTTCGGATTAGTCAGCCGTAGTTTACATCTCGGCAAATGTGGGCTACGGATGAGAATGCTGTGGTGATGTCAGAGGTGTAGTGTATTGCAAGGAATAATCCTGTTAGGATTTGTGTGATTAGGCAAAGTCCCAATAGGGAGCCAAAGTTTCACCATGCTGAGATGTTGGCGGGGGTGGGTAGGTCAATTAATGCGTCGTTTGCAATTTTTAGGAGAGGGTGCGTTTTTCGTAGATTTGCCATTATGGTTCTTGTAGTTGAATAACAACGGTGGTTTTTCAAGCCATTGGTCTTGGTTAAAGTCCTGGCAAGAATTATGACTTATATTGTGTTTTTGTTTTTGATTGGTTTAGTTCTAGGGCTGGTTGCGGTGGCGTCTAACCCCTCTCCTTATTTTGCTGCTTTGGGGTTGGTAATGGTAGCTGGGATAGGGTGTGGGGTGTTGGTTGGGTATGGGGGGCCATTTTTATCTTTGGTCTTGTTTTTAATTTATTTAGGAGGGATGTTGGTGGTTTTTGCGTATTCAGCGGCTTTAGCTGCTGAGCCTTACCCTGAGACTTGGGGAAGTCGGCCTGTCGTGGTTTATATGGGTGTTTATTTGGCAGGGGTAGTTGCGGTTGCTTGGGCTTTGTGGGAGGGGTGGTATGAAGGAAGTTGAGTGCCGGCGGATGAGCTGTTTGAATTTTCCGTTTTTCGGGGGGATATTGGTGGGGTGGCTATAATGTATTCGTTGGGTGGGGGAATATTAATCATTAGTGCTTGGGTGTTGTTGCTTACTTTGTTTGTGGTGTTGGAATTGACACGGGGGCTAGGTCGAGGGGCTCTTCGGGCGGTTTAGTAGAAGATTAAGAGTATGGCTAGTGCTAGGGTTAGTAGGAAAAGGGTGAGGTATGTTTTGATCATTCCTTGCTGGATGTTGCTTGTTGTTGAGGCAAGGGGGAGGGTGGCTTTAGATACGGCTTTGGGGCCGGTTTTTTCTAGTCAGGTTTGGTCTACTATTTGGCTGGCCATGGTCTGTCCTAGCACTAAGTTGAGTTTTGGGGAGAGGCGATGAATGATTGAGGGGAAGAAGCCTAACATGTTGGAGAAGTGGTGGGTGGATAGGGTAGGGGTGATTTTAAATTGTTTGTTTGTGAGTTGGGTCAGTTCTAAAGCGATGAGGAGGCCTGTGATTGTGACAATTAGGGCGGCTAGTTTAAGTGTAATGGGTATGGATATCACTGGTGTTTTATTGGGGATAAAGTTGGAGGTGATTAGTAATCCAGCGATGATGCTTCCTCATGCTAGCCGTTTGATGGGGTTAATGACGGTGGGGTTGTTTTCATTAATTGGGGATAGGGGGTTGAATCGGGGGAAGCCCATGCTTACAAAGAATACTACTCGTAGGCTGTAAATGGCTGTGAAAGAGGTGGCGAGAAGGGTGAGAGTGAGGGCTCAGGCGTTTAGGTGGGATGTGTTGAGGGCTTCGATGATGGCGTCTTTTGAGAAGAATCCTGCTAAGAATGGGGTGCCGGTTAGTGCTAAGCTCCCGATGGTTAAGGAGGAGGATGTGAAGGGGGTGAGGTGGTGCATTCCTCCTATTTTTCGAATGTCTTGTTCGTCATTGAGGCTGTGGATGATAGAGCCAGAGCATAGGAATAGTATTGCTTTGAAAAAGGCGTGGGTGCAGATGTGTAGGAAGGCTAGTTGTGGCTGATTTAGTCCGATAGTTACCATTATTAGTCCTAACTGGCTGGATGTAGAGAATGCAACGATTTTTTTGATGTCATTTTGGGTGAGGGCACAGGTGGCAGTGAATAGGGTGGTTAGTGCGCCTAGGCATAGGCAGATGGTCAGAGCTGTTTCATTGTCTTCTAGGAGAGGGCTAATGCGAATTAGGAGAAAAATCCCTGCAACAACTATAGTGCTTGAATGCAGTAGGGCAGAGACCGGTGTAGGGCCCTCTATGGCAGAGGGTAGTCATGGGTGTAGGCCGAATTGGGCTGATTTTCCGGTGGCGGCGATAATAAGTCCGATGAGGGGAAGAGTGAGGTCGAGGTTTTTTGAGGCTGCGAAGATTTGTTGTATTTCTCAGGAGTTAAGGTTTGTGGCTAGTCATGCTATTGTGAAGATTAGTCCAATGTCTCCTACTCGGTTGTAGATGACTGCTTGGAGGGCGGCGGTGTTTGCGTCTGCTCGTCCGTACCATCAGCCGATTAGGAGAAAGGACATGATTCCTACGCCTTCTCAGCCGATGAACAGCTGAAATATGTTATTGGCTGTCACTAGGATAATTATGGCGATGAGGAAAATTAGAAGGTATTTAAAGAATCGGTTTATGTAGGGGTCTGTGTGTATGTATCAGGATGCGAATTCAAGAATGGACCAGGTTACATATAGGGCGACGGGGATAAAAATAATGGAATAATGGTCGAATTTAAGGCTGATGTTGATGTCAAAGGATAGGGTGTTTATTCAGTTTCAGTTAGTGATAATGACTTCGGCACCTTCGGTGAGAAAGATAAAGAGTGGGAAGAGGCTTACCAAGAAGGCTAGTTTAACTGCATTTTTGACATGGGACAGGGCTCAGTTTGTGTTGAGGGGTTTGGGGTGTATGGTTGATAGTACAGGGTATGCTAGAATTGCAAAAATGATGAGCAGGCTGGATGTTATTGCGAGTGAGGTGGGATGCATAGCTACTACTTGGATTTGCACCAAGAGTTTTTGGTTCCTAAGACCAACGGATGAGCTGTTATCCTTCAGTAGCAGTTGAGTGAGCTTTGGAGTTCAACCAAAGGGGTGAGGATTAGCAGTCATCATTGCGGGCGGGCCTCTCTCGGTGGACAAGGGGGTTTTAACCTCTGTTTTTAGAATCACAATCTAATGTTTTAGTTAAACTATGTCTACAGGCGGTTCAGCCTCAAATTAGCTCGGGCTTGAGTGTAAGGAGGATTAGTGGGAGAAGGTGGAGGGTTATTAAAAGGTGTTCGCGGGAGTGGGTGGGGTCAAGGGCGATGATGTGTGGAGGAGTTGGGCCGCGTTGGGTCATGAGGAATATGTATAGAGAGTAGGCGGCGGTGATTAGGGTTCCAGCTCCTGTGAGGATGAGGGTTCATCATGATCAGTTGAATAGGGAGGAGATGATGATGAGTTCACCCATGAGGTTAGGAAGTGGTGGGAAGGCCAGGTTGGCCAGGCTAGCGGTAAATCATCATATTGTTATCAGTGGAAGAACTATTTGAAGGCCTCGGGCCAGGATTATTGTTCGGTTGTGTGTGCGTTCGTAGTTGGTGTTGGCTAGGCAAAATAAGGCGGAGGACGTTAAGCCGTGGGCAATTATTAGGATTAGGGCGCCTGTGAAACCTCAGGGGGTTTGGATGAGGATTCCTCCTGCAACTAGGCCTATGTGGCTGACTGATGAGTAGGCGATTAGGGACTTTAGATCTGTTTGGCGTAGGCAAATAGAACCTGTCATGATGACGCCTCATAGGGCTAGGATAATGAACGGGTAACTGAGTTCTTTTGTTAGTGGTTCTAGCATGATTACTATTCGTATCATTCCGTAACCTCCAAGTTTCAGGAGAACTGCGGCAAGCACTATGGATCCTGCAATGGGAGCTTCGACGTGAGCTTTGGGAAGTCACAGGTGGACGCCATAGAGGGGTATTTTTACTAAAAAGGCTAATAAGCAGCCCGCTCACCATAGTTTGTCTGCGTAGGACTGAAGGTGGATGGGGGCGGTGTATTGAAGGGTCAGGAGGGATAAGGTACCGGTGGAGTTTTGGAGGAGCAAGAGGGCGACTAGTAGTGGAAGGGAGCCTGCAAGAGTGTAAAAAAGGAAGTAGGTGCCTGCGTTGAGGCGTTCTGTTTGATTTCCTCATCGAGTAATGATGATAAGGGTTGGGATGAGGGTAGCTTCAAATATGACGTAGAACATAATAATTTCGGTGGCAGTAAATGCTATGATTAGAAATAATTGTAGTGAGATAAGGAGTGTAATGTACATTCGTTGGCGGCTGACTGGTTCAGGGGAGATATGGTTTTGGCTTGCTAGGATTATGAGAGGTAGAAGTCAGCAGGTGAGGGCCAGGAGGGGGGTGGAAAGGGGGTCGGTAGCTATGTAGGGGTTGAGTGAAGATCAGCCAGTTTCTGCTGTGTTTTTTAGTCAGGCAAGACTAGTGAGTGCAATGATTAAGCTGTGGGCCAGGGTTGTGGGTCAAAGTCATTTTGAGGGTGCCAGCCAGGTTATGGGGATGAGCATGAGAGTTGGGATGAGTAATTTTAGCATTGTAAGAGGTTTAGGCTTTGTAGGCGGTCAGTTCCGTGTGTGCGGGCAGTGGCAACTAGTAGGGCCAGGCCTGCTGCGGCTTCGCAGGCCGAGAATGCTAATAGGAGCATAGGGGAAGCTGAAAAGTTTGTTGAGTTAAATTGTAGGGATCATAGGGAGAGTGCAATGAATAAGGATAGTATTATTCCTTCTAAGCAGAGTAGGGCGGAGAGAAGGTGGGTTCGGTGGAATGCCAGGCCTGCGAGGCCCAGGATAAAGGTTGATGAGAAGGTGAATTGAATAGGGGTCATGAGGTAATTATGGAGTTTAACCATAGGCTTTTGAGCCGAAATCAAATGTTTTTTTTAAACTAATTACCTATTCGGCCCACTCTAGTCCGCCTTGAATTCATTCGTAGATGAGGCCGAGGGTTAGGAGCAACAGGACAAGGGTGGCTCAAAGAAATGTAAGAAGGGGGGAGGAGAGCTGGTCACCTCAGGGGAGAGGTAGGAGAAGGGCAATTTCTAGGTCAAAGAGGAGGAATAGGATTGCAACGAGAAAGAATCGTAGGGAGAAAGGAAGGCGGGCAGAGCCGAGGGGGTCGAAGCCGCATTCATACGGGGAGAGTTTTTCTAGATCGGAGTTTATTAAGGGCAGTCAAAAGGAGATGATAGCTAGGATTAGGGTGAGGGTAAGGGCGAGGATAATAGTTGTAGTGATTAGGCTCATTATCTTTCCTTGGACTTTAACCAAGATCGGGTGATTGGAAGTCACTTATACTTTTTGTACTAGAAAGATTAGGATCCTCATCAGTAGATGGAGATGTAGAGGAATAGTCAGACAACGTCTACAAAGTGTCAGTATCAGGCGGCTGCTTCGAATCCGAAGTGATGTTCTGATGTAAAGTGGTAGCGGATTTGGCGCAGTAGACAGATGGCCAGGAATGAAGAACCAATAATAACATGTAGTCCGTGGAAGCCTGTGGCCACAAAGAACGTAGAGCCGTAGACACCATCTGCGATTGTGAATGGGGCTTCATAGTATTCTATGGCTTGTAGGAGGGTAAAATATAATCCTAGGAGAATTGTTAGGGCTAAAGACTGAATGGCTTGTTTTCGCTCCCCTGCTATGATGCTATGGTGAGCCCAGGTGACGGTAACTCCGGAAGCAAGAAGGACTGCTGTGTTGAGTAGTGGTACTTCGAATGGGTCTAACGGGGTAATGCCTGTTGGGGGTCAGTGGCCTCCAAGCTCAGGGGTGGGGGCTAAGCTTGAGTGGTAGAAGGCTCAGAAAAAGCCTAGGAAAAAGAAAACTTCCGAGGTAATAAACAAGATTATTCCGTATCGCAGGCCTTTTTGGACGGGAGGGGTGTGATGTCCTTGGAATGTCCCTTCTCGGATAATGTCTCGTCACCATTGATATATGGTTAGGAGAAGAAGAATGAGTCCTAGTGTTATTAAGACTGTGGAGTGAAAGTGGAATCAGATTGCAAGGCCAGATGTTATTAATAGGGCAGCGACTGCGCCTGTGAGGGGTCAAGGGCTGGGGTCTACTATGTGGTATGCGTGTGCTTGATGGGCCATTAGACGTTTTCTTGTAGATAGAGGCTTAGTAGAAGGACGAATACGTATGCTTGGATTATTGCTACGGCAATTTCTAGCAGGGTGAGAAGAAACAGCAGAGTGGCTGTTAGGATGGCCACGGTTGGTATTAAGGGGAGGAGGACGAAAGCAGCTGTAGCGATAAGTTGGATGAGAAGGTGTCCAGCTGTTAGGTTGGCTGTAAGTCGGACTCCCAGGGCCAGGGGTCGGATAAATAGGCTGATTGTTTCGATTACGATTAGGACGGGAATTAGCAGGGTGGGGGTTCCTTCTGGGAGGAGGTGGCCTAATGCATGGGTTGGTTGAGTTCGTATACCAATGATAACAGTGGCTAGTCATAGGGGTACGGCAAGTCCTATGTTTATAGATAGTTGGGTTGTGGGTGTGAAGGTGTATGGGAGTAGGCCTAGCGTGTTTAGGGTTATTAGGAAGATTATTAGTGAGGTTAGTAATACGGCCCACTTGTGTCCTCCAGTGTTTAAGGGGAGGAGAAGCTGTTGGGTGAATCGGTTAATGAATCAGGATTGAAGATTGGATAGTCGGTTGTTTAACCATCGTGTGGACGGGGCGGGGTAGAGAATTCAAGGGAGGGTGAGAGCGAGGGCAATTAGTGGGATGCCCAGTAGGGTGGGGCTTGCAAATTGATCAAAAAAGCTTAGTGTCATGGTCAGTTTCAGGGCTCTGTTTTGTGGGTTTCTGTGCTTTGTGGGGTTGGTTCATTAGGAAAGGTGTAGGCTAGTACTTTTTGTGGGATGACAGTTAGAAAGATTAGTCAGGAAAAAACAAGGATGGCAAATCAGGGGGCTGGGTTGAGTTGGGGCATGCCGCTAGGGGTGGTTGGTAGCCACCATTCTTTAGCTTAAAAGGCTAATGCTGTTGACCGATTTAGCTTCTTAGCGAGGCGTCTTCAAGTATTAGTGAGGACCAGTTTTCAAAGTGTTCTAGTGGGACAGCTTCTACTACAATTGGTATGAAGCTGTGATTTGCACCGCAGATTTCAGAGCATTGTCCATAAAAGACTCCTGGCCGGGAGATAATAAAGGCTGTTTGGTTCAGGCGTCCGGGTACTGCATCAAGTTTAATTCCTAGAGAGGGGACTGCTCAGGAGTGAAGTACGTCATCGGCGGAGACCAGTAGTCGTACTGGGGATTCAACAGGAATCACTATTCGGTGGTCTGCTTCTAGGAGCCGAAATTGGCCTGGGGTGAGGTCTTGTGTTGGGATTATATAGGAGTCGAATCCTAAGTCTTCGTAGTCTGTATACTCATAGCTTCAGTACCATTGATGGCCCATGGTTTTAATAGTCAGATGGGGGTCGTTAATTTCGTCCATAAGGTAAAGGATCCGTAGGGAGGGGAGTGCAATTAGGATAAGAATAATGGCGGGCAGGATTGTTCATACGATTTCGATTTCTTGGGAGTCTAAGATATTTTTATTGGTGAGCTTGGTAGTTACTATGGCGACAATGATGTAAAGGACCAGGGTGCTAATTAGGAAAACAATTATCAGAGCGTGGTCGTGAAAGTGGAGGAGTTCTTCTATTACAGGTGAAGCTGCATCTTGAAGTCCTAGTTGTGAAGGATGTGCCATTAAAGACAAGATACACAAGGGTTTAACTTGCAATTCTGCCTTGACAAGGCAGTGTAATGGTCTTTTTACTAGTATCTTATGAAGAAAGTGACAGAGTGGTCATGTGGTTGGCTTGAAACCAATTTATGGGGGTTCAATTCCCTCCTTTCTCGTTAGTTTGATCGGACTTGAACAAATGCAGGTTCCTCAAAAGTGTGGTATGGAGGGGGGCAGCCATGAAGTCATTCTGCGTTGGTGGTTGTAAGTTCTGCTGATAGGACTTCTCGTTTAGCAACAAATGCTTCTCAGATGATGTAAAGGAACATGGTAACTGCCACGAGAGAGATTATTGAACCGATAGAAGAGATTGTGTTTCATAGAGTGTACGCGTCTGGATAGTCTGAGTATCGTCGTGGCATTCCGGCTAGTCCAAGGAAGTGTTGTGGGAAGAAGGTTAGGTTTACACCGACAAACATAACTCCGAAGTGGATTTTGGTCCATGTGTTATGTAAGGTGTAGCCCGAGAATAGGGGGAATCAGTGGATGAATGCACCCATAATGGCAAATACGGCCCCCATTGAGAGAACGTAGTGGAAGTGTGCTACTACGTAGTATGTGTCGTGCAAGATGATGTCTAAGGAGGAGTTGGCTAGGACAATTCCGGTCAGCCCTCCAATTGTGAATAGGAAGATGAAGCCCAGAGCTCACAGAAGGGGTGTTTCTCATTTGATAGCGCCCCCATGAAGGGTGGCGAGTCAGCTAAAGACTTTTACTCCGGTTGGGATCGCGATAATTATTGTGGCGGATGTAAAGTAGGCACGTGTGTCTACGTCTAGGCCTACAGTGAACATGTGGTGGGCTCATACAATGAAGCCCAGAAGTCCAATGGCCATTATGGCTCAAACTATTCCTATGTACCCGAATGGTTCTTTTTTGCCGGCATAGTAGGCTACGATGTGCGAGATTATTCCGAAGCCGGGAAGAATCAGAATGTATACTTCGGGATGGCCGAAGAATCAAAAGAGATGTTGATAGAGAATTGGGTCTCCTCCTCCTGCAGGGTCAAAGAAGGTTGTGTTTAGGTTTCGATCCGTCAAAAGCATGGTAATGCCAGCGGCCAGTACTGGGAGAGAGAGAAGAAGAAGCACTGCGGTGATGAGAATAGCTCAGACGAATAAGGGTGTTTGATACTGGGAGATGGCAGGGGGTTTCATGTTGATGATTGTTGTAATGAAGTTAATTGCACCTAGAATTGAGGAAACCCCCGCCAGATGCAGTGAGAAGATGGTTAGGTCTACGGATGCCCCTGCATGGGCTAGGTTGCTGGCCAGGGGTGGATAAACCGTCCACCCTGTTCCGGCCCCGGCTTCTACTGCGGAAGAGGCGAGTAGAAGAAGGAATGAAGGGGGGAGAAGTCAGAAGCTTATATTATTTATTCGGGGGAATGCTATGTCGGGGGCGCCGATTATTAGCGGGACGAGTCAGTTTCCGAAGCCTCCGATCATTATTGGTATAACCATGAAGAAAATTATTACAAAGGCGTGTGCTGTAACGATTACATTGTAGATCTGGTCATCCCCAAGGAGTGCTCCAGGTTGGCTTAGTTCTGCTCGGATGAGTAGGCTTAGGGCTGTGCCCACCATGCCGGCTCAGGCACCAAAGATTAAGTAAAGGGTGCCGATGTCTTTGTGATTAGTCGAGAAAAGTCAACGTGTGATTGCCACAGGTAGGATGGCTGAGTTAAGCGGTGGATTGTAGCCCCATAGACAGAGGTTCGAGCCCTCTTCTTACCAAGCTCCGAGGTGTTACCACGTTAGATTGCAAATCTTAAGAAGCAGGCTAATTACCTGCCGGGGCTTTCCCCCGCCTATTTTGTACTGCTAGGCGGGGGAAAGGTAGACGGATGCTCGCTGGTTTGGGCGCTTAGCTGTTAACTAAGAGTTTGTAGGATCGAGGCCTGCCTGTCTAGTAAGGCTTTAGCTTAATTAAAGTGTCTGTTTTGCATGCAGGAGATGTGGGGTAATGTCCCGCAAGTCTTATCAGGGACTGG